GATGCTCTAACCTCTGAGCTAAGCGGGCTCACATAACAGAAATAGAAATAGTATAACAAATAGAAATAGTGTATAGGAATTCAGGAAACTGCTGGATCTTAGTTTAGGGCTATTAGCTATTAATTTAATATGAACTATATAGTTCATAGTTCTATTGTTATATCTATATCATTATATCTATATTATTAGTTATAACTAATATAACTAATAATATAGAACTAGATATGACTAAATAGAATTAATAGAATTCTATTTTTCTAATAGATATTTTTCTAATAGATATTTTTCTAATAGAAATATATGACTAATTAGTATATGACTAATTAGTAGAATTTTCATTCTATCATATTAATTACATTAATTATTATTTATACATTCTATTTTTTTTTTATGCATTTTATACATTTTATTTATATATTTATACATTATATTTATATTTTTGAATATGTATATATATGTTAATGAATATGTATATATATGTTAATGAATATATATATATATATTAATGAGAATTTAAAATTATAAACTATGATTATAAAAAATCTAATTATTTCTTAATATAAAATTTCTTTATTTCTTAAAGTAAAAAAGTAAAGCAGTTATAGCAATAATTATAGCGTATAGCGAGCGGATCGGTCCTAAGAAAAGATAAGATAAGGATAAAGATACAATCCAAATTAGAATGAGACATTCTTCTGGTTTCATTCGGAAAAGGAAGAGATAGGACGAAAAAAAAAAGAAGAATGAATATCGACCGTTCCAGTATTTCAAATCGCACTGTAAAAAAGAAAGGGAGGGAGAAACATATATATATGGGATATATCTATCCATATTGAATTGCGGATACATCAATGATAGAATCATTTCTGATTGAAACAAGGTTTATCCAATAGAAATAAACTGATAGAGGATCGCCAAAAAAATCAAATAGCATACACTTTTTCGATATGGGAATCATTATCTAATGAATTCAACGGTTCCAAAATAAATGAAAGAGATGGGTGGAATTCCAACTGGATCTTGGTCTCAAATCAAAAGGGGATATGGCGAAATTGGTAGACGCTACGGACTTGATTGGATTGAGCCTTAGTATGGAAACCTACTAAGTGGTAACTTCCAAATTCAGAGAAACCCTGGAATTAAAAATGGGCAATCCTGAGCCAAATCTTTATTTTGAGAAAACAAGGGTTTATAAAACTAGAATAAAAAAAGGATAGGTGCAGAGACTCAATGGAAGCTGTTCTAACGAATGGAGTTGACTACGTTGTGTTGGTAGCTGGAATTCCTCTATCGAAATTACAGAAAGGACGGCCCTATATATCTAATACGTACGTATACATACTAACATATCAAACGATTAATCACGACCCGAATCTATCGAATATATATATATGAAAGAAAAAATTCAGAGTTATTGTGAATCCATTCCAATCGAAGTTGAAGGAAGAATCGAATATTCAGTGATCAAATCATTCATTCCAGAGTTTGATAGATCTTTTGAAAAACTGATTAATCGGACGAGAATAAAGAGAGAGTCCCGTTCTACATGTCAATACCGACAACAATGAAATTTATAGTAAGAGGAAAATCCGTCGACTTTAGAAATCGTGAGGGTTCAAGTCCCTCTATCCCCAACAAAAAAGTCCATTTTACTTCCTAACTATTTATCCTCTTTTTTTTCATCAGTGGTTCAAACAAAATTCACTATCTTTCTTTCTCATTCACTCTACTCTTTCACAAATGATGGATCCGAAGAGAAATCTTTGGATCTTATCCCAATTTGGATAGATACGATACTTGTACAAATGAACATATATGGGCAAATAATCTCTATTATTGAATCATTCACAGTCCATATCATTATCCTTACATTTATTAGATAAAATTTTTTAATACTTTATTTTATTTAATACTTTACTTTATTTAGATTTAGTCCCTTTAATTGACATAGATACAAGTACTCTACTAGGATGATGCACGGGAAATGGTCGGGATAGCTCAGTTGGTAGAGCAGAGGACTGAAAATCCTCGTGTCACCAGTTCAAATCTGGTTCCTGACACATGAATAATATATCGGATAGATATTCATACAAATTAATTAAGACAGATCAGGATATATATTCGTTAATAGTCAAGAGCATGATACATACTTATTCATCTAGCGTATAGATATATACCTCCATTTTTAGAGATGGGTAAAAAATATATGTATGGTTATGGTAAAGAACTAAAGTGGGATTATGTTCCCTTTTTTTTTCTTTCTTTTTTCTTTCTTGTTTGTTCATATTGTGCTTTCTCTCACTCAAAAAGAGTGTTAAGTCTTCATATATATATATCAAAAAAAAAAGAAAAAAGTTTTAAAAAAAACTTAAAAAAAGTATAGAGGGGTTGAAGGATAGGAATAGACAGGATGCATTTCAGACACAGTACAAATAAAATTCAATCCCTTTTTATTTCGGAATTTCGGTTTTTCTTTTATATTTATTCTATTTCTTCACTC